ATAGAAAGCCCCAAGATTGCCATATTCTAGGAGCCCAAACTATGTGATCGACTGCATCCTCCGCTAACTGTTGCGGGTCGGTGCCTTCTGCCCATTCTTTAAACTCCGATTCGTAGAGAAATCTACGATCAAAGATAGAACGAGATCCATTTTCCATCATCTCTAAGGGATTCCTCGGTTCGGGCCGAAGAAGCGAGGATCCCACCAGAGCGCCTTCTACTACTTCTAATAGGCCATCAACTAGATCAGAATCCGTCTCAACGAGTCTATAAGAAGTGATCCAATTTTTTTCATCGGGTCCGGGTAGAGACCAAAGATCTTGAGCGATCGATCCGGCCGAACAACTCAAAAGATAAAGAAGTATCGTTAATTTCTTCATGTTCGTTCCAAGTTCGAAGAACCATTTGTACAAATAAGGATCCCCTTCGTAACATGATTGCTTCTTCATATAGATAGATATAGGATCTATAAGGCAGCAATTATTTATAAGTACATTTTGTGCAACAGCCCTTCCTATCTGATAGAAAAGGATCCCATGATCCGGAACCGGTCTTACATGGGCTCGCAACTCCCAAGTTTGTCTATGAAGAGCGAATCTAATTGTATTAGTGTCTATAATTGATTTCTTCTGTGTAATACTAATCGATAGGGCCTCATTGGTAATTGCTACAAGATCTCGTGCATTGTAACCCATGGCTATGGACCCGAATCCATTAGTACGGAACATTTTCTTTTCCAAGTGAAATCCCCTAGTATACGAAAGGGTGAAAACGTGCTTTCGTTGTTGTGGAATAAGAAGCCTTCGTATCTTAATGCATGTATTTAATTTATTCGGAGCTATTAGAGCGGGATCCACTTTTTGGGGAATATGGGTCGAAGCAATAACAAGAATATCTCTAGTGGACCGTCTTTCACAATCCCCGGAGAGATAGTTCAATAATAAACCGAGGGACTCCGACTCATCCACATACAGATCGTGAATGTTTGGAATCCATACTATGCAAGGAGACATTGTTCTTGCCAATTCGAATTGCAAGTTGATAGAAGCTAGGTCTATTTCCAACTCGATGATATACCTAAGTATCTCATCATCCGCCGTATACTCCTCCCTCAGCTCCGGGTCCGAGTCCAAGTTCGAATAAATAGAGTCACGACCATCAATATCATCCACATCTTTCAGCGCATCCATATAGTCCTTAGCAGGATCGCTATCATCATCAATACGATCAATATCCACATCATCAAGCGCTTCCATATAGTCCTCAGGATCGAGATCATCAATAACTATTTTAAAATCCAGCTTGTTCAGAAATACCGTAATGAAAGGAAGATAGGAGTTTGTCGCTAGGGATTTGACCAAATAGGATCGTCCAGTTCCTATAGGACCTATCACTAAAATACCCCTAGAGGGGGATAGCGCTAGGCGGAACGAAAAAGGTTTCGGTTTTCCATGAGATGGGAAATGAAAACTATTGGCCCCACACGAGGTTTGTGAATAAGTGATTGTCTGATAATGAGCAAGGAATATCCGTCTTTCTGCTAAACTGGATGTATTGAACTCATAATTCATTAGATCCTTTTGATGAATGTCAACTACGTATCGTAAGTAAATTGCTCCCGCTTGTTCAAACATTTGATAACCATAGTCACTCTTTACTAAATGATCAATATGAGTCAGACTCCATAGAATTTGATCAATCCCTTTTTCTGGCCTTAAGGTGGAGAAATGAAACGAGTAAACTCTCTCTTTATCCAAAAACCAATCACAGGTCTCGATCCAGGATTCTATTTCATCATGAGTCGGAAACCTTTGCCCTTTTCTTATCCATGAATAGATCTCTTTACTTGTATGACTTAGATGTCTCGTATTTCTCGAAAAAGTTATTCGATTGATGGGATTTGGGATGATACTTATGAGATCGATGAGATTGAAAAATATCTTCTGTATAAATTTGACCCCATAAGCGGGACCACCACCAAATAGCGCAAAACCCAGTATTTCTGCTAGAAAATCTTCTAATTGTTCCCGAGCAACTAGAAAGAGATTCTTTAACCAGAAAGAATTCGGTTCAGGTTTAGGATACCCATTCACAAGTTTGTACACCTCAATCGTGTATGATGGAATCGTCAAAGATTTGATCCTCTCGAACTCTGTCTGTAACTCACTAGAGTCTAGGGAAACAGAGAAAAGAAGTACCTGAACGAGACATCCAACAAGAAGAAGAAGTAAAAGGCTTGAATAGAGGAACTCTCGAACATTTGGCGAGCTCAGATGTGTCGATATCAATGGTGACTCATTATTTCGATGAATCATTTCTTCGACCCGAAGAAGCCTACGGAAACACTTCCACGAAATATCACTTGAAATCTCACTTATCGGTGCCCACAATCCCCACAATTTTAGCTTAAGAGCTCGCCATTTTAGCTTAAGAATTCGCCATGCTGATCTGTGCATAATATAATGAAAATTGGATACAAATTTGTGACTGCTACTTAGCAT